CTAAGTTTCTCGAAGAAAGGTGGCCATGGAAAAGAAGGTCAATCTTTTGCTCCTTTATTCGTGAGTTGCTCATCTATGTGGAACTCCAGTGACCAACTAGAACATGCTCCCTCTAAGAAGACTGGAGTGGAATCCGCATTGAAACATCACTCCGATATCAAGAAATCAGAATCCGAGTTCCAAGATCAGGATTCAACTTCTACTCTGTCAACTGGTCAATCTAATCATGTGGAGGCCGCAATGGGAAAAAGCAAGACCGTTCTGCAAAATTTTACAGCTCATCCAGGTTGGGGTGGAATTTATGATGTGCAAGCAGAGAGTGGAACAAAGGCATCCCTATCAGGCGAAAGTGCCACCAACACTCTTCCTCAGCCGCAAGTGCATCATGATCATCCAACGGCTTGCCTATCCTACCCTTGGGCTGACACTTACTTTGGAAGGCTCGTAGCTACTTATGGATCAAATGCCATCATTTATCCTCAAATGGTGGGTGTCACCTCCACAAGAGTTGCACTTCCTCTTGAATGCACAGAGAGCTTGCCCATTTATGTGAATGCGAAACAATACAGTGCTATCCTCAAAAGGCGACAGGTCCGTGCCAAGCGTCAGGCTCAAAATAAGCTTGTCAAAAACAGAAAGCCATATCTTCACGAGTCTCGACATCGTCACGCAATGAAGAGAGCCAGGGGTTCTGGAGGGCGCTTTTTGAACACAAAGAATATGCAGCAATCCAAGCCTTCATCTCCAAAGCACGATAGAAATATCTTTAATCGTCAGGCAGGTGGCAACATATCTAGTTACATGGTTCAGCACTCAGAGAGTGGTAGTTGGGGGACTTCCACCCAATCTGGTTCTGATGTGACAAGCATCTTCAATGGCGATGACATGTTCCAGCAGCCAGAGTTCAGAGTCTCTTGCTTCCCTTGATTTCAATGTATGTTGTAAGGGAAGTAAGTAAGGTCTTTTTGCTATTTCTTTATTAAATCATTGTCTTCGATCTGGGAAGAGTAGCCGACCTAATCAATCTCCTCTTACGAGACCCGGCCAACTCAGTCAATCTCCAGGTCCCAAGAGTTCTGCTGAAAGGCCATTAGAATGGGATAAAAGGCTGTTCTATATCAACAACGTTGTAAGGGGAGGTAGTACCCAAAGAATGACTTTCTAAAGGCAGCTACCCTAACCCGAGGATCAAGCTTACCAGAATGCTCCAATTGAAGTAGTTGATCCAAGACAGTAATGACCTTCAGTAGTGCTTCTTCCCCGCTCTGTACAGTAATAATAGAGGGCAAGCTAGCATTAGCAAGGCTAATTTACTTGAAGCAATAACTCTTAAGGCGGGGAGTGAATGCACCATTGGGGGATGGGGCACGAAGGCTAAAAGAAAAAGTAAGGTGCGAAGGGCACTCCTTAAACCGCTTTATAGTTGAAGATGGAGGTGAGGGAAGACAGAAGGAATAGCATAATTAGTAACCTCTTGCAGCATTCTTCTTGTATTAGTATGAAATAAGACTAGAAATAGAGAATTCCTTTTGGTTAAGATAAAGATTAATGGATAGAAAGATTCATGGGTCGAAGCGAAAGGAGCTCAGCTCAGGGGCCTGTGTGCCTTGTTTCCAAGATCCGGTGGATAGCTTTCATATTCCCTAGGGCTTTCATTCAGATGGAGGGGCAGTCTTAATTCATCAACCAAAGATGAAAGTAAGAGAGGGAATTCTTAAGATTCTTTGATCCAACGAGTGGAATACTTGGAGCGAGTAGTAAGAAAGCCCAACACTCGGCCTAGGAATTCTTGTCCGAACCTTCCATCCGTAAGCCAATCAATCGAAAAGACAAGTCGGCCATCATTCGACACCTTCCACCGATAAAGCATGCTATCAAGGGAAAGAGTCACCCAAGAAGGCATTTCCAACCAAAACTTCACCTGTCGCAGAACCGTAACCCATCACTTGGCCTCTCCATGAATGTGCATGCCTAGATCTTCGTCATTCTCTTCCACCGAAAGCAAGAATGGCATAATCAATCGCATCTGCAACCGAAACCCAAGCTGGCGAATAAGCAAGTGATTGTTTTTAGTCTTTATTAGCTTGATCGTGGGACACAAAGGAAGGAGCTGAAAGCCACTTGACTCTAAGGAGAGGAGCTTTTCAGCCCTTTTGCTGGATTGTTGGTCCGCAGCCCCGCCCTATAGAATGAATAAGGAGAGGCTTATCGATGACCTCACCCCCCTTGTCACTTAAAGGGAAAGCCAGAGAAGGGGGCCTGCTGGAAACCCTCGCCTTCGGCTCCATACTGAAAACGCCGGCCATGAAGGGACATCACGACTATCCTTTCTGGTAATACCGGGCTTTATATGATCCTGATCAGTGATCAGTATATTTGAATATTCTGGATCCTTATGTGCTTTTTTTTGTTATACTAGCGGCGGCAGATCTATTAGTAAACAGGAGCCGCTATCGCTCACCCGGCTGGATGTCAATCTGACGGATGGATAGGCGTAGCAGAAAAGAAAGGGTCAATTACAAGAGGAAGGCGGAGGAAAAAAGACGAGAGAGCAAGACCCAGGAGGCTCGCAGCTACCACGGCCGTAAGCACTCCGCTCGTTCGTAAGCCCCTTTAGAGATAGGGGCGAGCCAGGAGCTTACTTCGAGTATTTATGACTCTGGTGGCAACACGTGACAGGCGAATGACATGATTCTCGAGGAGTTACACGACGGCCATGTGATGATGCATCAAATAGATGCAAGGGTGGATGACTCAGTAGGTCCTTGTATGGACTGATTGTGTTCCCCACAGGAAGAGCTTTAGAGGAAATAGGAGTGGACATCTATATGGGCTTCATGTGATTCGAAGCCAACCACTATGTATTGCAAGAAAGTCCTATGTGTACCTATGTATACCTAATGAAAGTCTTAAAGAGCCTCTTAACACTTACCTGCCTAAACCAAGCAAGATTCAAGAAGAAATCCATTACCAGCAAGATACGATACGGCTCAGCCAAAAAAGGTGAGCGCCTAGCGCGAGCCTTATTTATTAGTTTAGTAAAGTCAAGCTTTGGCGGTAGGGTTGGGGTGGCTTGCTGGGGCACTCGTGCCCTTACTAGTTTTGGGGCTTTGGTTGGCAAAAGCGGTTTTCGCCTTCTAGCCATCAGTTGCCGGATTAGCCTTCGGACTTTCCTTACCCGCCTTTATTGAGAAAGAAGAGATCTAAAGGTTGGACATCCATCGCTGCCGTGATGACGCGGTTGAGTGTTCATTCGATCCAACACCCGGCCGATCAAACCTATCCTTGGGTTCGATCCAGCAAGTGATTCCCTCCCCGAAAGAGGGATAGTCGTTAGGTCATGAATGGAATGCGAGGAAGAGAGATAAGCAGTTGGCGGGGACCATCCGTTATCGGTCCATATTGGGTAGATCTACCCCTCTCATCCTCTGATCCTTTATCTACCGTTCAATCTATTGATGAAATTTCTTCTCGACTGGCCTATTACGCACTCGGGCCAATCTACTACACGCTAATAATGGTCTTTTGGATTTCATCTCCTACAAAAATAGCAAGTGGTTGGCCGTTCGATCGAGTCCATCCCTTGAAGTCGTACCCTCCCAGTATGCGTGAGTCTTCCGCCGATTGACAGAAATGCCGGCCGGAATTCGAGAACGGTCCATCCCACCATAATGGATCTCTCCTACCGCTACATACTAGTGGATCGATTTAGGGAAGGAAAGAAATGCCGATGTTGCAATTCTTCCCATCCCGATAAAGCGAGTCACCCGTGATTCGATAGTTCCATTTTCCGCTGATGCAGGCCGATTGGGATCCCAGCAGTCAAACCACTGTGTTCGTTCCTCACCCTCCTTCCAATCAAATCTATTCTAAGGTGTCCGGAGGCAGGGGAAAGAAAGGAGGGATTGATCGACCAACTTGAACAGATCCATAACCTGCTTCCATCTGTCCTGAATGAGGGAATTAAGGCGGGTATAGTCGAACTGAACTGCTTGATTCTAAGGTGGGTGATAAGCAGCTGTATCCGTATCAAGCCTACCATCTCTTCTCACGAAAGACTTTCCATCCCATCTCTGAAAGTTTTGCAATATAAGTGGCCCTGCTTCAAAGCCCCAGAAAACCCCCCTTACTCTCTCTCTATAAAAAAAAGACCTTTCCCCTTTCCTTACAGTCAAGTGGCTTTCCGCTCCTCAGTCCTTGCATACTAAGATTATTCTTATCCGTGCTTTCTTTCGTGGAAGTCTCACCTATCAAGGAAGTATGGCAAAGATAGTTTATCCCTGCGGGGAGGACCTCAGCTCAGTACGCATAGAAGTACAGTCTACCTCTATTTAGCTCTACTGGCTTTCTTATACCTATACCAGGAACCCGAGCCTACCTCTTCTGGTTGAAGTTCCGATGAACCGGGTATTCCCCTCCTGAGCCCAAATTTACCCGCACAGGGAAAGATCTCAATAGGCCTAGGGCGGGGGGCAAGCTCCACTACAGGGCCGGGGGAAGAAATAGGCGTGGGGAAGAGTCTGCAACAAAATAAATTGAATAGACAGAGAAGCCCGGTAAGCCTATCGATTCAAGCAAGTCCGACTAGTTTAGGCGCCGCCTTCCAGACTTCTAAAAGCGGGTGGTTTTAAGTCCAGAGCCCTATTCTGGTTACAGAGTGCGGGTAGCCGACAAGTAGGTTAGCAAACTGGTGAATCAATAGGCTTTGCTCCTGCCTTCGCTTCCAGGAGGAATTCTATCATCCATGGCGAAGATATCGTATAATAAGAAAAGGCTTACTTTTCAGAGTGATCTTTCTCGATTTCGGAACGGAAAGGCTTGGTTGAAGGCAAAATTCGGTGTAATTCGCCATTTTTTAAGAAAAGAAAAGCAGGGTAGAAAGTCTTGCTTACTTATTTCTCCATCTAAGTAAGAGAAGGGGGGTTGAAGTTTATAGCTAGTCGAAAAAGTGATAAGAAGGTCTAATCATGCTACTTCAGTCGTATGCTTAACACATGCAA